ATTTACACATATATGAATGATTCAATGTGGGAAAAATTAGACTCTTTTCCAAAATTGCAACTATCCATTACAAAGAATTCGGTTCTAAGTCTAAGTAAATACTCAATACCCAAGTCGGCTTTCCGGGTTGATCATGATATGATCAAGTGCTTTATGGGTCGTCTCAGACTTTACAATTACTATGTTATCTCGAAAAAAGTTGGAGATACGCACAGAAAAGGTTTACTTGTTACTAATTTAGTCTAGCCTATAATTTCTCTTTAGATCTCTTGTTTCACTCCGATAGTATTATCGATGATATCAATGCAGAGGAAATGAATGCATCTACATACTATTAAGTTAAGTATTAAGTATAAGTTAAGTATTAAGTAAGAAATTCAGTAAGTGAAATAGATCAAGATTCCGATTTATTTTATTTATTTCACTTAACTATACTAGATTTTAACTAGATTTTACGGAGCCTGTTCGTGTACAACACGACTCGGATCTGATCATAGAAAAGATTCTCTTTAAGCGAATCAGCCTATCTTATGTATAGGGCTTACACGGTGGTTGGAATAAAGACACATCTTGTTGTCAATTACAATGTGGCAGACATATATCTACACAGACCAATCAATAGTTCAAGTCAAACACTCCCATAATCCATTTTCTCTTCGGAGAATTCCCTTCAACAAATCGGTTCAAATCAAAAATTTTACGGAGTTGAAGAGAAATATCCAAATCCATGTCTTATTATTTTCAATAATCCATACTTGTAGCAATGAAATCTTATTATTCCTTCTCTAAGTGATAAATGATTGATTACAAATAGTTCTTATATATCTTCTCTATAATCTATAAAGGACCAGAAATACCTTGTTTACGTATCATTGGAAAGTGCATTAACATAAATACAGCAGTAAGAAGCGGCAATACAAAAGTGTGTAAACTATAAAAACGAGTCAAGGTGGATTGTCCCACACTAGCACTTCCGCGCAATAATTCTACCAAAGGCGATCCTATTACAGGAATAGCCTCGGGTACACCTGTTACAATTTTCACCGCCCAATAACCAATTTGGTCCCGAGGTAGGGAATAACCAGTTACGCCAAAAGATGCGGTCAATACTGCCAGAACCACACCCGTAACCCAAGTCAATTCGCGGGGTTTTTTAAATCCACCGGTGAGATACACACGAAAAACATGTAGAATCATCATTAGCACCATCATACTTGCCGACCATCGATGAACCGATCGGATTAACCAACCAAAGTTCGCTTCCGTCATTATGTATTGAACAGAGGCAAAAGCTTCAGTAACGGTCGGACGATAGTAAAAAGTCATAGCAAACCCCGTAGCTACTTGTACTAAAAAACAAGTAAGCGTAATTCCCCCTAAACAATAAAATATATTGACATGGGGAGGAACATATTTACTAGTTATATCATCCGCAATCGCCTGAATCTCGAGGCGTTCTTCGAACCAATCATAGACTTTATTGAGATAGGTGAAAATCCCCCCCTCCGAACTGTATATGAGACTTTCATCTCGTACAGCTCAAGCAAAAACACCCAAATTCAAAACAAAAATAGTCGGATATAGACTAGAAAGTTATGCAATAGAAAGTTTGAAACTTCTTAATCGCCGATTCAATCTTTTCCAAACGTACGAACAAAGGAAGAAATCGAAAAGATCCTCTTTGTGGTGATAATACTAAAATATCAAGTTGGCTCAATTTTTTTTCGTTAATCCTTACAGGCCTCTTGAATCCTCTCTTTGCCTATTTCTTTTTCTTTCATTTTTTTTCCTCTAATGTGTCTTTTTTCTTTTATTTTTTATTGAATTCATAGGAATTCTCTTGTTAAGACTCTATGAAGTGATTAAAACCTCAGATTCATACTAGAACCACGATGATTCAATAAAAAATCATAAGATAAGCCAAGGATTCCCCGAGTAAGAGCCATTGGACCATCACGTATTTCATGAATTAGACACTAAAAAAAGAAAGATCTTTCTTTTTCTAAGCCGTTTGAAATTCTTTTTGGAGTCCGGACACGAGGTCGAATATTAAGTATGAATCATAGTTCAAATAGTTCAAATATTTCTTAATCTAGTTCATTAGAGTTTGTGTTCCAGATACTTGAATAAATATCCGACGAAGTAGAACCATCTTTATCAAGGCGACAGACCTATTCTCTGTACTATCAATAGAATCAATTCTAACAAGTCACACACTCATATTCCGGAAATACAGAAAAAAAAGAAATTCCACGATCGAACTACCAAAATAGAATAGGCCAGAAATCCAAGTTCTAACTGGTTGATGTTTTATTCAAAAATAAGGACTTTGTGGTTCTTAGAGATTTAGTTCATTGAAATTCCATCCAATAAAACGGAAGAATTATAAATTTCCAAAATAATAGATAGAAATACCGCAAATAGAGCCATTGCGACTCCCATCAAGGGGGTCGTCCCCCAACCCGGAGCTACTTTACCATATTCCGAATTCAATGGTTTT